GAGTTTATCCTGGAAGCGGAAGAGCTGCTAAAACTGCGTGAAACCCTCACAAGGGTTTATGTACAAAGAACGGACAAACCCTTATGGGTTGTCTCGGAAGACATGGAAAGAGATGTTTTTATGTCAGCAACAGAAGCCCAAGCTTATGGAATTGTTGATGTTGTAGCGGTGGTTGAGTGAAAAGCCCGGATTTTTTTTCGCGCAAATTCTCGATTTCCTATTTTATATTTTTGCTGAATTTACTAGAAAATTAAATAGAAGTAATTAAAAATCATCAGGTTAGGATCGATCTAAACCAGCCCATTTTTTATATGATATGATTCAACATGCCAACTATTAAACAACTTATTAGAAATACAAGACAGCCAATCAGAAATGTCACAAAATCCCCCGCGCTTCGGGGATGCCCTCAGCGTCGAGGAACATGTACTAGGGTGTATGTGCGACTCGTTCAGATCATGAGCTGGGATAAAAGAAAGAAAACCTTTTCTAGTATCAATGATCAGTACCGGGGAATAGGATAGAATAGAAAAAGAAGTCCGTTCAATTCAGTATAAAAAAAAGAATCTATCCATTCTATTGTGTATGAAATTTATGGTTTCCATTGGTGCAAATCCAATCACCTCAATTTAAGATGAGAAGCAATTCTCCATTGGTAGCAAATGGTTATCCATTAAGCGGAGAAAATCCTACTTAAAAATAAAAACATAAAACTTAGGCCCCTCTTGCAAGAACGGACTAACAGGGTTAGCTACCCAGCCAACTTTCATAATTAAATACCGTTACTGTGTAAGTAGATCTAATCGTGAAAGACCTATTACTGGATAATTCATGGGTAGAGCCAAAGAATGTGAACTATACAAGTTACCAATAACATTGATTAAATGAAGTAAAGGCTCCGGTGTATAGAGAAAACCTCACCGTTTAAGAAGTAACCATATAAACGAAGGAAGCCACTATTTCTTTATCCATTTATATTTTTTATTTATTATATTTTGATACCTAGTAAAATTAAATTTCTTATTTCGAAGTGAAATGTCTAGAAAAAAGAAAAATAGCGGTCGGGAAGGTTATAGTAGCCAAAGTCATTGGAATTTTTAGTTTATACATTGGAAAAAAGCTTTGTTATTAATAGACTAGGAAAGGGAAAAAGAATAACTGAAAGAAAGGAAATCTATTAGTTATTCGTCAAAGTTTCATTTATTCAATGACCAGAATTAGACGGGGAAATATAGCTCGGAGACGTAGAACAAAAATTCGTTTATTTGCATCAAGCTTTCGAGGAGCTCATTCAAGACTTACTCGAACAATTACTCAACAGAAAATAAGAGCTTTGGTTTCGTCGCATCGGGATAGGGATAAGCAAAAGATAAATTTTCGCCGTTTGTGGATCACTCGAATAAACGCAGTAATTCGTGAAATAGGGGTATCCTATAGTTATAGTAGATTAATACACGACCTATATAAGAAACAGGTACTTCTTAATCGTAAAATACTTGCACAAATAGCTATATCAAATAAAAATTGTCTTTATATGATTTCCAATGAGATCATAAAAGAAGTAGATTGGAAAGAATCCACCGGAATAATTTAAACGGAGTTCCCCGGAGAATGAACTCCGGGAGGGTAAAGTCAAAATAAATATGATAAAAAATAGTAAAAGTAAAACTGAACGAACACACTCAAAAAAAATCTTTATTCTTGCCCGATTCTTTTTTTTCTTACGACACGATAATTCAATCCATATTTTTCATATTTTTCGAACAAAACATCAATCTGCGTTTGAGTTCGGATTTTACTTTTTTTTAGTCAAGTGAAGAAAGAGTAAGCCTATTTATTTCTGGCTCGAAGACCCGCAGTTCTGGTGGTCGACTCGGTTCTTTCAAACTGTTTCTCATTATTAAGAAAAGGTAACAAAGATAAAATACGAGCTTGTTTTATAGCAATAGTAATTAATCGTTGTTGTTTCAAGGTCAATCTATTCACCCGTCTAGATAATATTTTTCCTTGTTCGCTAATAAATCGACTAATTAAACTCATGTTTCTATAATCAATTCGATCCCCCGATTGAATCGGGGGCAAACGCCTACGAAAAGATCGCTTGGATTTAAGAAAAGGCCGCTTGGATTTATCCATGGTTTGTTTAGTTTATTCCTTATCCCGAAAATCCTATTTCGGTCGGATCTAAAATGAATTAGAATAAATAGGATTTGGTTTGTTTATATTTAATTATGTTATATATAGAATATTTAACTATGTTCTATATAGAAATGTCATTTTTACCCTTCCTTGGAAGGGTTACATACAAGTGCTCGATTCGATCTATTTCTTTATCTCCCCATGAATCATATGTTTGTAACAAAATGGACAGAATTTTCTCAATTCCAATCGATTAGGCGTGTTGTGACGATTCTTTTCAGTAATATATCTGGAAATACCCGTTGCTACCTTATTAACACCGTTTCGAACACAACCGGTACATTCCAAAATAACCGTTATTCGGACATCTTTTCCCTTGGCCATGAACCCCCTTTGGATTTTTCATTTACTCAACTCTTCTATTTTCGATTCGAAACGAAGAAGAAGGAAGGAAGGATAAATAGAAGTTATTAACTTGAAATCCAATTATGAAAACTTTCGCTGCAATCAATATACTAAAAAAATTTCTAAACTTTATTTCAAATTCAAATCACAGTATTTCATTTACATTTAAGTACCTTGTATAAGAGTCTTGTCCTAGATCTAGGCCCCACCTTGTTTATTCTACCTCCATCCCTAGTTAATTTTTGAATTGAATAATTTATTTAATTCAAACTTGAACCCAAGTCTCGAAGCTGTTGAATACACCTTTTCTTTTTTTTTCTCTTTCCTCCCTCTTATTCTAAAAGGAAAAAAGAGAAAAAGGGGGCAAAGGATTAGTCACAAATATTTAATTGTATCTCGAATCTCCGTTATTTGGTACCGTATCAATAACTAGAATCAAAAAAAGGGGAATGTCAATGCATCTGGGAAAAAACGATTAATCTCTATCAATAGACCTGCTAAAGACCCGAACCATAGAGTACTTAATACCGGTGCCACGGAAAGATATGTTTTTAGATCTCGCATTGAAAAATCTCCTTCCTTCTTTTATTGGAATCTAAAATGGTAATACATAAATGATCAGATGCATATGCAGTTAAGAACCTTGTACACGGAATTCCTAATTCAAATTAAAATGTACAACTATCCAGTAAATAAAATTTTTTCTTAAAACATAAAAAAACATTCCTCTCTTCCCGAGCATTCCCGAAAACTACTCATTTATTTTTACGACAGGTTCCGTTCCGTATTTCATACGTATATAAGACTTTTCTTTTACTATTATTATATGTTAAATGGGACCAAAAAGACGAAATGCCCATATAAATTGTATATATCAATGGAGGAAATAACGATGTGGAAAACAAAACAGGAATTCTATACAATGACACTGTAGACCAATTGGAGGGATGTAGCGCAGCTTGGTAGCGCGTTTGTTTTGGGTACAAAATGTCACAGGTTCAAATCCTGTCATCCCTACCTATTACTTCTTCGTTGAGCAGTGACGAGGGATTAATTAAGATCGATTCCAATATCCAATAATATAAATATATATAATATATTATATAATCGTTCATTATCATTAAACTGGGGTTAAAAAAGTGTCTTTACAGTCTTCTCTTTTCTGATAAGAAAGCGCTCTTAGTTCAGTTCGGTAGAACGCGGGTCTCCAAAACCCGATGTCGTAGGTTCAAATCCTACAGAGCGTGATTTCATCCTTATTTTTCTTAGATCAAATTAGACTGAAAGAGCTTCACTAACTTGAACCGCAATCTGAATTTGACCTCCTTTGTATTAAAGAAAGTAGGAGGTCAATCAAAAAAAGCGATAGTGATTAATCAAAAATTAATCAAAGGTCCGATTGATCACCACGCCTATATTGTAAATATGCAGTTACGAATAATCCAGCCAAAGTAACAGGAATTAGACCTAACACGATTCCAAATAGAAAAACTTCAATCATTGCAATTTATTTGAAAGGAGAAAAAGGAGGTAATATCTATACCTAAATATTAATCTGAATTACCATGAATCTCAATGACCAAGAATTTGCAATTTATACAGAATCCTATCGAAAGATTTATTTTTATGAATTGTGCATTTCAAATACTAATTTCAGATAAGTCGTATCTTGCTCAGACCAATAAATAGAGCTGAGGTTACCGTTAAAGCCGCTAGTAGAAAACCAAAATAACTAGTTATAGTAGGCATGAAGGAGCTAAATGAAATATGTTCTTTTTGTACATATATGTTTCTAAAAAAGCACTTACCTAAGTTTCCTTTTTCAAAAAATAGGGGATATTCAATTGATTAATCTATCATTATACACGGTACTAACAAAGATAAAGTGACAGGCGTATAAAAACAAATTGATTCATCATTTACCACATCTACCCATCCCGCGATTCCAATCAACCGATTCATTGAGCAACTCTTGGGGGAAAACTTATATAAACTAATAAAATTGGGCCGTGTAACTTCACTCAAAAATTAAACCTTTTTAATTTTTAAAATGATTACATTCTGGAAGAATAAAAGAAAACTTTTTTATTGTCTCGAATCCTATTTATATTTTAGAGCCAACGTAAACCTTATAAAAAAGATTACTTTCATTTTAACTCATTAGATTCCGGAATAGGTTCATTCACTTAATATCTTGAATGAATGAGAAGAAAAAAGTTATCACGCAATCACTCGAAAAAAGAAAATATTTCTTTTGGTCCAACTGGGTTAGTAATTTCTATTATCTTTTCTTTTTTACGTTCTACATTTTATCTTTCCGTATTCTATTATAAAACCTCGTTCTTGTAGTTAGGTCAAGAAAGAATCTTTTGATCTCGATCTAATACAACAATGTATGCATCAAAAGGGTTGATTACAATTTTTTTATTCTTTTCTTTCTTTGTTATCTTTCTTTC